AAAACATTCCTGGAAAAAAAATTCTATCACTTCCACTTATGGAGTCTTGTATAGAATATAAAAATTGATCTAATTTCTACCTATTATTATGATATTACGATCAGATTGGGTACCAAAAAAATAAATGGATTCAGGATGAAATCTGCTCTTTATGAATGAGATAAAGACAGAATAATCAGGAGCAGTATAGAATTTCCTTTTTTTAGCACACTTTAATGTTCAAAAAAGAATTCGCGGATTCTTTTTGGTAGTAGAATTTATAGATAGAATACGATTGAATTGCGTAATAGTAATAGGAGTAGTATTTATTAAGTACATGCCGATATACCTATCCGCATATCGCATCTTTTATCGTAATTTTACTTGTGGCAACAGAAGTCAGGTCGCACTATATCATAATTCCTATTTTCTATTCAAAATATTCAATGAAAAATTTAAGCACGATAATTCTCTATAGGGATATGTACATAAGAGAAAGACCCAATTCGGTATCTGTGTAACAATTTCTGTTCTGGGGTTTACATATACACATATAATTTGTTATAATTGAAATTGAAAAGGATTTATTATTGAAAATAATTGATACTGATTAGTCGTAAATCAATTTGATTTTGTTATACCATTAAAGAAACACAATTTGAGATACAAATTTAAGAACCGTTCACTAATTCTAAAGTAAAAATAGTTAATGGTTCCAATTTGCCCTGAATTTTTCGGTCTGTGACCGGAAATCTATTTTTTCTCTTTTCAATAGAAGGAGAAGGGAAGTTTTTAAGCAGTGTGTCTTTTGAGATACAATCAATCGAAGAGAATAATCTAAACTGGATCCAATAAAAAATAGGGATTAATTTTTGAAAAGGGATAAGTACAATGGGATTCAAGATCAAAAAAAAATTAGTAATAGAATATGGATGGATAAAAATATTATCCATTTTTTTTTGGATCAGATTTGGCGGCATGGCCAAGTGGTAAGGCGGGGGACTGCAAATCCTTTATCCCCAGTTCAAATCCGGGTGTCGCCTGATCAACAAAAGACTTGAAATTTCTTATTCTGCTGATCTAACTCGACAAATTCTTGCCCCGCAAGAAGCAGAGGCAAACGACTAGGCCTGTCGATACTTGATTTTTAGAATCCATAATTCTATAAAAAAACTGTAAATTTTTTTTTTCTCAAAATCTGGGTTCTGGGTACCGGTCCAAACCGGTACCAATAGGTATGAAGTAACCCTTACTTATTAATAATTGATTCGGACATTTATTTGATTTATGATATCAATTGAATCAAATAAATAGTGAGAGTCAATTCTGGGATTCAGAACTACGAAAGTAAGAGGTCGGAAATCTTAGTATCCAAAGGTTCCTAAAGGACACTCCATTTTTGCTCCTAGGATTGAAGAAGAGATTATACGAAAGACTATCAAGACTTCCTAATTATCTTACACTACCTATACTAAATACTAAAATAGTGTTTACTGACTCTGTCTGGAATTAGATTGAATAGAATAGGCTGATGGGAAATCAATTTAGAAGTTGTGGAAAGGACTGAAGATACTTTGTATCCAGACTCACGAGAGGCTTTGAGTACTCAAACATTCAATCAACATGGTTGGGCAGCTCTTATTTATAGAGTAAAAAGAAAAGTTGAAAAAAAAATTCTTTGCCCGTGTAGGGGATTACAAAAAAAAGAATGTATGTAATAATGGTGGTGTCTTACCATTCCATTCTTTCACAGAAAGACGTAAGCCTTAGATCAAATAAAATAGAGGTATCAGATAGATGGTTATCTATCTTGATGGTATATTTTGACGTCTTTTGCTTATGAAAGAAAGGTAACAAACAATAGGTCTTACTATTTCTACATGTTCCATTAGGAGCATTCCTTTGCTATTTCCAAATAAAAGGTGTGTGTATCGTATTTGTGCTTAATGCTTCCCGATTCTACCAGAAATTTGATAATATAGGAACTTGTTACGAGTAGATTCATTGGATTAGTTCATCAATAGCCTTAAGTCAGAATCCTATTTTCTTTTGACTCTGCACCATTGATTCCACTATGATTATTGATCAATAATCAATAATGAAATAATTCCTTCATAGAGATAGGAGACATAATTCACATGGATATAGTAAGTCTCACTTGGGCTGCTTTAATGGTAGTCTTTACATTTTCCCTCTCACTCGTAGTATGGGGAAGAAGTGGACTCTAGGGGTACTACTAATTGAATAATCGATTGAGTGATCGAATTGTATCAATCGTTTAATTGATCGTTTTGCGAAACTAAAAAAAAAAAAGATTCCTTGGTTTCGTTTTCTTTTATTTTATTTTTATTTTATATAGTTAATATATGCCCATACCCATACTATTTTTCCTCCATTGATTTTTCGATGGATCTCGGGACTTATACTTATATATATATATTTATTTAGTTTATATATATATATTTAGTTTATTATATATAAATTTATATATTATATAAATATATAAATAAATATATATTTTATATTATATATAAATCTAATTATATATATAAAAAAACTAATTATTAATAGAAATCTATATATTAAGTTATAAGTTATAAGAAGCCTAGGAATTAGAAGAGTTGGCCTTGGATTATTTTGGATTGATCGAAACCCATACAAGTAGATGTAGCGAAAAAAAAAAAGAAATAGAATTAGACTGCTATTTCGATGTATATGTATTAGATGTACATCTAATACATGTACATATTGTAAATTGATCTATATCTATATAAAACCATATCTGTATACAACTTTATATGATAAAATTTATATGATCATACTATTTATATGATAATAAATTTATATGATAAAAATATACAATACTATCTAGTGCGGTAGAAAGAACTATATTATATATAGTTCTTTCTACCACACTATCTCAGATACTTATGATTCCAGCCAAATCATTTCATTTAAAACTTGGAGTTTTAATCCCTTTCTTTTATTTCTTCAATCATTGATAAGAACTAATAATCCAACCAAGTTTCAGTTAAATTAATCATTTTGACTGACTGTTTTTACGTAGATAATAAGTAAAAAAGCAGTAGGAACTAGAATGAACAGTGCAGTAGCAATAAATGCGAGAATATTGACTTCCATAATCTCATTGTTTTTTTTTACTTCGCAATAACTCGGGATCTAATCCCATAGAGATAAGAAATTTTACTCCTGTCAATTCAATGGGATGAATTGAATTCTGATGATACTGAATCGGATCAATATTATGAATAACAATATCTGATCTATCAAATCGATTCATCGTCGAGAATTGAATAGTATAACATAAGAAAATCTTTTATTTTATCCATACTAAATCCGAAATGGGATTCTTTATTGAATCAGGAATTCCATTGAATTTTTCATTCTTTTTTCCACTTTTTTTCTTTTCCATAACCTACTGTCTTTGTCTTCCTTATACAACTCTCTTTCCTTATACTTATACATACAATTATGAGATATTATATGACCGGTATTCTATGGGTCACACAGATCCAAACAGTAGAAGTGAGATGGAAAAAAGGACGGGTGCTAAGTGGAAAAGATCTAATATTCCAACAAATTTACTAAAAAGGGGCGTTGCTTGGTCTTTTATTTTATTAGTATAGTATCTCTTCTTCTTTCTTGGATTGAGACTAGAACGCATACATCAAAAATTCAGTGTGCAATTTGCATGAGAATAGATAGATTGTTTCCAATTAGTAATTGAGGATACACAAACAAAGTCGAGGTAATTATGTTAAGTTCATTGTGTATCGTACAATAAACGAATACAATTTGTGTATGTATTCCCGGTAAAAATAGGGGAACTCTATTCCATTTCATTGTTCTTGAACAATTGAAAAAGAAAGTCAGACGAGTATGGTATCCATTAAAATACTGAATATAGTAATGCCACCGATTGTACCAACTTACATATGTCTCCCCTTATCAATCGGTATTAGTGAAAGAAATTGAAATTCCCGTACTTGTCTGATGATAAATGCGAAACGAAAAACAAAAGAAATAAGGATCCCCGCTGGGGATTAGATCTTGCTACCCGTCCCCCCTTTCACAGAAAATGGAGAGATGAATTTATCAATTCATCGGATCCTAGTTCGGGACTGACGGGGCTCGAACCCGCAGCTTCCGCCTTGACAGGGCGGTGCTCTGACCGATTGAACTACAATCCCAGCAAGGTGTATGGCATACATATTCTTACTAGTTTTATAAGAATATTCTATTCGTTGTGTTGTAACAGAAACAGGAATGATATACTGAATATCCACATGGATATGGAATATAGTGAGAGCGACACGGATTACTAGTAACGAGTGGTTATTTTATTGCCAAAAAAATGGATAATCAATTTTTCAATGAGAAAAAGAACTATTTTTAGATTTATGATACTTAATTAAGATTAAGTATCATTAATCTAGATCGTTAGAAAAATCAGAACGAATGAGAAAAACATGGATAGAGAAAAAATTGACTCTTTCTCTTCATTTCTACGGATCAGGCATTTCTGTTTCTGGAGGACAAATTGGTTATTTCATATTCATGGAGCAACGAATTATTGGGCCGAGCTGGATTTGAACCAGCGTAGACATATCGTCAACGAATTTACAGTCCGTCCCCATTAACCGCTCGGGCATCGACCCAGGAAGAATTAATTCTAGATTTATTGATAATCTACGATCAACTTCCTCCCTACCCCCAGGGGAAGTCGAATCCCCGCTGCCTCCTTGAAAGAGAGATGTCCTGAACCACTAGACGATAGGGGCATATCCACCCGACCGTCATCATACTATGATAATCATCATCATAGTATTATCATACTATGAACAGTTTTTTGGAATTGTCAATAGAATCTAATGGTATGACTAGATCCGAAGAGTCTTTCCTACTTTTATGTTATGATTCCATAGAATTTTTTTATTTGATGGTTCTTGTATGAACCCCTATGCATATATGTACATATATACATATATGCAGACATATAA